TGGTGCAGATGCCAAAGACGATAAATTGAGTTCTTTTTCTCTTTCTCTATTTTTGTTCATACCACCTATAATGATTGATAATTCACAAATTTTCAATTGAATTTTTTGATTCTTGGAACTAGTATTTTTATCTATCTCTTTCAAAATTTTAAAAATTGAAACTTAGGGAAGTACTTTAGAAACATATGTATAAAAAAACATATTTTATTGAGTCCCTTCATGCCTACTATAACTAGTTATTTCGGTTTTCTACTAGCAGCTTTAACTATAACCTCAGTTCTATTTATTGGTCTAAGCAAAATACGACTTATTTGAAATTAATTGAATGAAGATTTTTTTATAAAAAAGGATTTCTATGGTATTTCATATGTTCAATAGTTCCTTACCGTGTTAATTACCCAATTTTAATTTTGGTCGTCGGCAATACAGATTAAGAGCTAGGAATAGATAGTACCTCTCTTTTCTCCCTTTCAAAAATGAAAAAAAAGAAAATTGAAATGATTGAAGTTTCTTTATTTGGAATCGTCTTAGGTCTAATTCCTATTACTTTGGCTGGATTATTCGTAACTGCTTATTTACAATACAGACGTGGTGATCAGTTGGACTTTTGATTAATTAACATCTCTTTTTTTTGACTGACCTCCTTCTTGCTTTCATATGCGGGAGGTCTAATTCAGATTGCTGCTCAATTATTTGCGAACAGTGAAATTTTGATACAATCTAATAAACAAGAGTGAAATCACGCTCTGTAGGATTTGAACCTACGACATTGGGTTTTGGAGACCCACGTTCTACCGAACTGAACTAAGAGCGCTTTTCTTGTTTTTTCTAAAAAACGAAAAGGCTAGCAAGAGGACATTCTTTAACCCGAATCGATTTTGTACGTATATACTATATCATAGTATATCATAAATTTCCTAATTTTATGTATGTCCGATTTTATTAAAAAAAGATAGATCTAAACTAGATCCCTCGTTACTGCTCAGAAGAGCAGTAATAGGTAGGGATGACAGGATTTGAACCCGTGACATTTTGTACCCAAAACAAACGCGCTACCAAGCTGCGCTACATCCCTTTCAATTGGTTTACAGTGTCATTGTAGAGAATTCCTGTCTTGTTTTCCACATCCTTCTTTTTTTTTCTCATATCAGATAATAAACATATATCTCATATCAGATAATAAACATATATATAATAAAAAAATGGACTTTTTTTTTTACGAGAATTCTCTCAATTTCAATTTTACAGAAATAGGGGTTTCCTTTTTCAAATGGAATCTATAAGATCATTCTAGTAGACAATATTTCAATTCTAATTTTCAAAATGGGGGGGTTACGTATACAAATACAAGAACTTCTTAACTACATGTACATCTGTAGTTATATATATTACTATATATAATGTAATACAATAAAGAAGAAAGAAGGAGGATTTCAAATGCGAGATCTAAAAACATATCTTTCCGTAGCACCGGTACTCAGTACTCTATGGTTCGGTTCGTTAGCAGGTTTATTAATAGAGATTAATCGTTTATTTCCAGATGCATTAACATTTCCCTTTTTTTCATTCTAGTTATTAACATAAGAAAGGTGAAAAAATTTAGAGATACGATCAACGATCGGGGGCTAATTATCCCCCCTTTTTTTTTCTAATTTATTCTAAAAAAATAATTAGAAAAAGGGGGGGCGAAAGGTCATAAAAACGAGGGTTCAGGATCCAATTAAATTTAGTAATTTAGTATTAGTAATAGAACGAAAAAAGGTGTTGCTAGGGAAAGAGTATCCTATGAGATACTTAAAAAAATACTGTACAAAGATTTTAAATATAGGTTTTCAAAAATCATTGTATTGCTTATTATTTTATTTTTATTTAATTACTACATTGTAACGCAATATTTCAGAAATTTTTTTTAGTTAACAGCTTCTATTCTATTTTTTTGGTTCTTTCTGGATCCTAAAATGAAAAAAGAAGGCTGGGGTGAATCATAAAGCCAAAGGAGGTTTCATGGCCAAGGGTAAAGATGTTCGAGTAACAATTATTTTGGAATGTACCAGTTGTGTTCGAAATGATATTAAGAAAGAATTGGCGGGAATTTCCAGATATATTACTCAAAAGAATCGGCATAACACCCCTAGTCGATTGGAATTGAGAAAATTCTGTCCCTATTGTTATAAACATACAATTCACGGGGAAATCAAGAAATAGATCAAATTGAGTGCTTGTATTCAACTTTGATTTTAAGAACAGGAATAATTATAGTATCTATATATTATTACATAATATATATAAATATTAAATATAAACAAATAAATCAATAGAAAGAAATCTAATCCTATATTCTTAATTCTATATAGAAACTCTATCCTATATAGAAATAGAAATCGTTTTTTTTTGATCCGATCAAAATAGGATTTTAGAGATAAGGAATAAAAAAATTATGAATAAATCTAAGCGACCTTTTACTAAATCCAAGCGATCTTTTCGTAGGCGTTTGCCCCCGATCCAGTCGGGGGATCGAATTGATTATAGAAACATGAGTTTAATTAGTCGATTTATTAGTGAACAAGGAAAAATATTATCTAGACGGGTGAATAGAGTGACTTTAAAACAACAACGATTAATTACTATTGCTATAAAACAAGCTCGTATTTTATCTTTGTTACCGTTTCTTAATAATCAGAAACAATTTGAAAGAAGTGAGTCGACCCCGAGAACTACTAGCCTTAGAACCAGAAAAAAATAGACTTATTCTTCAATTGAAGAACAATTCCAATCTGAAGGAATTAAAAAAGAGATTCATATTTTGTTCGAAAAATCCAATCAAGAATCAAAATTTGATTGTTACGTCTGTATCTGTCATAAAAAAAAAGAAAAGAATCGTCGAAAAGAAAAAGAATAACTCTTTTTTTAGCGACTATATACCCTCGTTTTGTTTTGACGACTTTTTTTATAATACTAATTTCTACTCTACCTTCCCCGAGCTCATTCTTCTTAGAACTCTATTTCAAATATTTTAGTGGATTTCTTCCAATCCCCTTAGTTTTTGATCTCATTCGAAATCGTATAAAGACAACTCCTATTTAATAGAGCTATTTGTGCAAGTATTTTCCGATTAAGAAGTAATTGCTTCTTGTACAGATTGTGTATGAATCGGTTATAACTATAGAATACCCCCATTTCGTGAATTACGGCATTTATTCGAGTGATCCATAAACGACGAAAATCTCTTTTTCTTTTACCCCTATCCCGATGAGCCGAAACTAAAGCTCTTATTCTCTGTTGAGTCATAGTTCGTGTAAGTCGTGAATGAGCCCCTCGAAAGCTTGATGCAAATAAACGAAGTTTTGTTCTACGCCTCCGAGCTATATATCCGCGTTTAATTCTAGTCATTGAATAAATCAAACTTTGATGAATAACTAATTCTTTTTTTAGTTATTCTTTTCCCCTTTACTAGTCATTAATAACCAAACGAATTATTCCAATGTATAAAAAAAAATTCCAATGGCTTTTGCTACTCTAACCTTCCCCACCACTATTTTTTGCTAGGTATTTTCCTTTGCTTTGAAAGGAGAGATTGCCTTGATACTTGATATAAAAAATAGAAGAACTAAAAAAGTAGTAAATAGAAATGGATAAATAGTGGGTTCCATCGTTTTTATGGTTACTTCTAAAACGGTGAGGTCCTCTCTATACACCGGAGCTCCTTCTTTTAATTAATCAATACTATTGGTAACTTGTACAATTCACATTCTTTGGCTCTACCCCATTAATATTCCAGTAATAGGTCTTTCACAATGAGATCCACTTTATACAGTAACGGTATTTCATTTTTAAAATTGATTTGGTCGTTTACCCTGTTAGTCCGTTCTTTTCTTTCAAGAGTGGAATCTTTTTAATAAAAAATGGAATTTCCCCCGCTTAATGGATAACCATTTGTTATCATTGGGGGTTTTCTAAAAAATGGAGTTGATTGGATTTGCACCAATGTAAACCATAAGTTTCAGACACAATAGAAAGTATGAACGATCTATCTTTTTTAAATAATGAATCGAGTTCCCCATTCTATTTTATTTACAGGTACTGATCCTTGATATTTCAAAAAGAATTTCCTTTTTGTGTCTCAGTGTCTATGATCTAAACGAGTCGCACATACACCCGAGTACATGTTCCTCGTCGCTGAGGGCATCCCCGAAGCGCTGGGGATTTCGTGACATTTCGGATTGGCTGTCTTGTATTTCTAATAAGTTGTTTAATGGTTGGCATACGGAATCATATACATATAAATAATGGGCTGGTTTAGATTGGTTCTAACCGGCTAATTCTGAATTACTTCTCTTCAAGATTCTCTTCAATATTAAAAAAAAAATATATTGACGAGAATATGAAACTAAACCTTTAATCTAAAAAGATATAAAATTAGCAATTGTAGATTTGCATAAAATCGCTCGTATTTTTTATTGAACCGCTACAAGATCAACAATTCCATGAGCTTGGGCTTCTGTTGCTGACATAAAAACATCCCTTTCCATGTCTTCGGATACAACCCATATAGGTTTGCCCGTTCTTTGTACATAAACCCTTGTGATGGTTTCACGAAGTTTTAATAGTTCTTCCGCTTCCAAGATAAATTCTCCCGTTTGTGCCTCATAAAACGAACTAGCGGGTTGATGGATCATTACCCTGATAATATAATAGAAAAATAGAAACGGCTCTTCTATTTCGCAGAATGAGGCGAGATAACCAAAAAAACAGAGAAAATTGAATAACCGTACAGGCTTTTTTTTTTTTTTTATTGCATACGGCTCCACAATGGAATTTACGTTTTTGACCCTTCCTTTCGGCGAAAGAAAACAAAATATAGGGTGTATTATACGCAGATCCATAAATGATCCAATTACCATCCTTCTTTTTTGTAGGAGTTAAAAAAATACTATGATGGTTCCGTTGCTTTATATATCATTTTTTTGATTCGTCTATGATTCAGCAATCCCAAAGTGTCTTTTTTTTTTTTACTGGTGTGAATACAAAGTTTGTGACGCTGAGATGAATAGGTAAAATATCATTTGACCCTTCCTTATCTCATACTACTCTTTCAATATATAATCAAATGTTTTTTAATCTCAAAAATTTCATATTGAATTCGAAGTGCCATGCTATTATTACTTAACTAATTCATATTTCCGATGGCGAAGGCATAGTATTTTTTTTCGAAAATAAAAAAACTCATTGGCGCCAAGCGTGAGGGAATGCTATACGTTTGGTAATTGCTCCTCCGACTAGGATAAAGGATGCTATTGAAGCGGCCAATCCCATGCATATTGTCTGTACATCGGGTCGCACAAATTGCATAGTATCATAAATAGCCATTCCAGATATTACCCACCCACCAGGAGAGTTTATAAACAAATAAAGATCTTTGGTATCCTTTTCTATACTGAGATATATCATAAGACTAATAAGTTGATTCGAGATTTCGGTATCAACCTCTTGGCCTAAAAAAAATAATCTTTCTCGATAAAGTCGGTTGATTAGGATAAAATTTTATTCCTTAGGAGCCGTACAGGCACCTTTTGATGCATACGGTTCAACAAAAATTGTGAAAAAATCAATGTGTCGATTCCAACCCCCCTTTTTTCATATCATAGAAGGCTTTTATTTCTAACTTATAAGAGAAGGGCTTGCTCCCTTTTTATTTTTAAAAGTAAACGAAAAAATACGTTTTGGCCCCTTTTATTAGATATTATAATCCTATAATAAAACGATTTATTAAGCCTGTCAGACTAACTTGATTCATTGATATTTTTTTTCATCGGGATTCAGTTGAAATGACGATGGTTTTTTCTTGTTCCTGAACGGGCTTCTTCCTTTTTTTATTCCATTTTTTAGGTTTATGCTCTACCCCGAGTAAAAGGAAAAATTTGCCCGATTTTGATTTGCACATATAGGACAAATGAACCAAATACCGCGTCTTTTTTTTTACTACTCCTTCTTTTTTTTTCATTCATTTCTTTCACATGTCTTCTGTCAAATAGTCAACAAATTTTGAATTATATTATTTTAGTTGATCAACAGTTTTAGATCACCCTGTTTCAATTTTTTGTATTTTTTAATAGAATTTTTTATCATAATTTTGCATATCATATAATTTTATCATAATTATATCATATATATAAAAATATTATATATTAATTATCAATTGGGTTTTTGCTAAACGGAGCCTGGATACTTCATTTTATTAGTCCGATCACGTAAACCATAAAAAAATTTTGATAATCTAATATCAATCTAAATACTCCCTGCGTTTAATTCCACTTTACTTTTTGCGCTTCGCTTTACAAATTTTTGATAATTCAATCAATTTTTTTGGGCGAAACAGAGGATATCTCGATCGAGGGAGAAAATGGGTAAATCCCATATAGCCCAATATATCTGACAAGTCGCACTATATGTCAACCCAAGATGTATCTCCTTCTCCAGGACTTCGAAAAGGTACTTTTGGAACGCCAATAGGCATGAAATGAAAAAAAGAGAGAATGAAGTTCTCTATTTCACTTTGATGTGGAAACGTAAGACTGGGGTTTCATTTTTTAATAATATTATCCTTTTTTCCTACTTTATTAATATTAATCATATTTCAAAAAATCATATTTAATACAATTTAATACATAAGTTGAATAAGCTAAAATAAAATATAAAATAAAAGTAAAGTAAGAGAGAATGAATCAAAATAAAGGAAATTTTTTACGAACGGGCTTCTGAATGATGAACAACAATAGCTATCTTGGTTCATATAAAATAGGATTCACCCCCATTGCGTATTGATACTTATCGGATATAGAATAGATCCGCTTCCCTTTTTTCCTATGAATAGAATTGTTCCATTATTACTAACAGAATAGAACAAATATTAATCCTTTCTCCGAAATAATTACCTAAAAAGGGGGGGTCCGTAACATAGTTTTTTCCAATGCAATAAAGTTACATAGTGTCTATTTTTCGTTGATAAAGGGGTATTTCCATGGGTTTGCCTTGGTATCGTGTTCATACTGTTGTATTGAATGATCCCGGTCGTTTGCTTTCTGTTCATATAATGCATACTGCTCTGGTTGCTGGTTGGGCCGGTTCGATGGCTCTATATGAATTAGCAGTTTTTGATCCCTCCGACCCTGTTCTTGATCCAATGTGGAGACAAGGTATGTTCGTTATACCTTTCATGACTCGCTTAGGAATAACCAATTCATGGGGCGGTTGGAATATTACAGGAGGGACTATAACGAATCCGGGTCTTTGGAGTTACGAAGGGGTAGCCGGAGCACATATCGTGTTTTCTGGCTTATGCTTCTTGGCAGCTATTTGGCATTGGGTATATTGGGATCTAGAAATTTTTTGTGATGAACGTACAGGAAAACCTTCTTTGGATTTGCCCAAGATTTTTGGAATTCATTTATTTCTTTCAGGAGTGGCTTGCTTTGGTTTTGGCGCATTTCATGTAACAGGATTATATGGTCCTGGAATATGGGTATCCGATCCTTATGGACTAACCGGAAAGGTCCAACCCGTAAATCCGGCGTGGGGCGTGGAGGGTTTTGACCCTTTTGTTCCGGGAGGAATAGCCTCTCATCATATTGCAGCAGGGACGTTGGGTATATTAGCGGGCTTATTCCATCTTAGTGTTCGTCCGCCTCAACGTCTATACAAAGGATTACGTATGGGAAATATTGAAACCGTCCTTTCCAGTAGTATTGCTGCTGTCTTTTTTGCAGCTTTTGTTGTTGCTGGAACTATGTGGTATGGTTCTGCAACTACTCCCATCGAATTATTTGGTCCTACTCGTTATCAATGGGATCAGGGATACTTTCAACAAGAAATATATCGAAGAGTTAGTGCTGGACTAGCTGAAAATCAAAGTGTATCAGAAGCTTGGTCTAAAATTCCTGAAAAATTAGCTTTTTATGATTATATTGGTAATAATCCAGCAAAAGGGGGGTTATTCCGAGCGGGTTCAATGGACAATGGGGATGGAATAGCTGTTGGATGGTTAGGACACCCCGTCTTTAGAAATAAAGAAGGGCGTGAACTTTTTGTACGCCGTATGCCTACTTTTTTTGAAACATTTCCGGTTGTTTTGGTAGACGGAGACGGAATTGTTAGAGCCGACGTCCCGTTTAGAAGGGCAGAATCTAAATATAGTGTCGAACAAGTAGGTGTAACTGTTGAGTTTTATGGTGGTGAACTCAATGGAGTGAGTTATAGCGATCCCGCAACTGTGAAAAAATATGCTAGACGGGCTCAATTGGGTGAGATTTTTGAATTAGATCGTGCTACTTTGAAATCCGATGGTGTTTTTCGTAGCAGTCCAAGAGGTTGGTTTACTTTTGGGCATGCTTCGTTTGCTCTACTTTTCTTCTTTGGACACATTTGGCATGGTGCTCGAACTCTCTTCAGAGATGTTTTTGCTGGTATTGATCCAGATTTGGATGCTCAAGTGGAATTTGGGGCATTCCAAAAACTTGGAGATCCAACTACAAAAAGACAAGCAGTCTGATGCAACATTGCTTTTTTCTTCTAGTTTCTGTTTGCGATTTTATTTAATAGGTAGGGTACTGTAGGAATCTTGATTTAAATCGCTGCCGTTTCTTTGACTCTTTTTTTTTATCCGGAGGGATACTCCGAAGTAAACAAAACAGGTATGAAAGCTATAATTGTAAACCACGATCAAATTTATGGAAGCATTGGTTTATACATTTCTCTTAGTATCGACTTTAGGGATAATTTTTTTCGCTATTTTTTTTCGGGAACCACCTAAAATTTCAACTAAAAAATGAAATAATTTTTCATTATCTTCATTGACGTAATCAGCCTCCAAATATTTGGAGGCTGATTACGTCAACTAGTCCCCGTGTTCCTCGAATGGATCTCTTAGTTGTTGAGAGGGTTGCCCAAAGGCAGTATATAGAGCATACCCAGTAAAACTTACAAGTAAACCAGATATAAAGATGGCGACTAGGGTTGCTGTTTCCATTATTATAGAATTGAAAGACCACAATGGATCTATGCTAAGATCGTTTATTTACAACGGAATGGTATACAAAGTCAACAGATCGTAATGAATACAAAATAAGATTTATGGCTACACAAACTGTTGAGGATAGTTCTAGATCTGGTCCAAGAAGCACTACTGTAGGGAAGTTATTGAAACCGTTGAATTCCGAATATGGTAAAGTAGCTCCTGGATGGGGAACGACCCCTTTGATGGGTGTTGCAATGGCTCTATTTGCGGTATTCCTATCTATTATTTTGGAGATTTATAATTCTTCTGTTCTACTGGATGGAATTTCGGTGAATTAGACTGAGAAGAATCTTGAAGTCCTTTTAGTTCGATACAAAAAAGTAAAGTATGTAGGTCTCCAAATTTTAGCCTATTCTCCTTTGGTAGTTCGACCGCGAAATTTTTTTTCTGCATTGTATATTTCCGGAATATGAGTGTGTGACTTGTTATAATTGACCCTATGGATAGTACAGAGAATGGGGTCTGTCATCTTTATCAAGATGGTTTTACTTCGTCGGATATTCATTCGAGTATCTGAAGCACGAAATAGATCAAATAGATCACAAAGTATTCGAACTATGATTCATACTTAATACTCAGACCTCGTAGCCGGACTTCTTTCCGTTCTATCTTCTTTAATAAATCAAAATATTTTTCTGCTTTTAAACTATTATTTGGATCAAAGGACAAATGCTTCTTTGTATTTTATGTTTTTAGTCATTATAGCTATTTTTTTGATTGAATAAGTGATGATCCAATGGTTCTCACTCAGTGAACTTTGGACTTTGAAGGTTTCATTGAATTGTCGTGGTTCTCGTATGAATCTGAGGTTTCAATTGATTAGTTAAGTAGGGTCTTAACAAGAGAATTCCTATCAATAATAAAGAAAACAAAAAGAAATCCGCATTCCCATTCCATACAAATAGCAAATAAAAAAGACAATAAAGATAG